ATATAAGCTATTTAATGCCCCAAATTCTTATTTTTTTGATTCGGGGCCGCGAGAATTATTTGTTTCTCTTTCTATCTTTTTACCAGTAATAGGGATTGGTATTTACCCGGATTTCGTTCTTTCATTATCAGTTGACAAGGTCGAAACTATTCTATCTAATTTTTTTGATAAATAGTTTACTTAAGATAATAAAAAATGAATTGTAAACCGAATTATTCCGAACCCTTTGAATCACTACAATCTGGATTCAAAGGGTTCTCGTCAGCTTACACGAAGTTTTCTTATATATAGTCCTACACCTAACTGTATTAGTCACGCCCTTTCTGCAATTCAATTAGAGGTTAAATGAACCATAACTATGTAACCCTATTCCTAATAGATTAACCCCAAAATAGCATATCCAAATTATTAGAAACCCCATAGAAGCCACAATTGCCGAATTTTCACCTTGTAAATTTTCCTTTGTTCGCGTATGTAAATAAATCGCAAATATGGTCCAAGTAATAAATGCCCAAGTTTCTTTTGGGTCCCAATTCCAATATGATCCCCATGCCTCATTAGCCCATACTGCTCCCGAAAGAATACCTATGGTTAAAAAGATAAAACCTAGACTAATAACACGATAACCCCAATCATCCAATTGTTGAATCAATCGATACTTGTAATAATTCCTATGAGAAAGAAATGAAGTATTTTTTACAATATTGTTTATTTTATTTGTGTATTTGGTCTCATTAAAGTAAACTAACTCATTTAATTTTAATAAATGGTTGCTTTTATGAAGAATACTTATGTCTTTTCGAAATGTAATGACTAAAAGAGCTATTGATAATAATGATCCACATAAAAGAGCTGCATAGCCCAATACCATCATGCTTACATGCATCATCAACCATTGGGATTGTAAAGCAGGTACTAATATTGCGGATTGATGCATTTCAGTTAAAAGACCCGAAGTAGCAAAGCCTTGGGTAAAAATAGCACTTGGCGCGGTTATTGCGCTTAAATTATTTTTATGTTTTTGAAAATACGGAAGCATATTAATACTGGATAAACTCCACGAAAGAAAAATTAATGATTCATATAAATCACTTAATGGAAAATGTCGCGAATAAATCCACCGCGTGATTAATAATCCGGTTATACAGAAAAAGCTCGCTATCATGCCCTTTTCGGATGAATCATCTAGTCCTCCGATTTCATCCACTAATAAGGTTATAAAATATAGTGTAATTAAAATTGAAATAATAGAAAAGGATATATGAGTTAATATATGTTCGAAAGTCGAAAAAATCATATTATATATATTTTTTTAAGGAGGGAGTACCTTAATTATAATTACGGAATGCAGGGAGTTTAATTTCTGGAATTACTTAATAGGACTTAGTCTATCGCTTTTATTTTAGAAGTTTTAGAAGATAGATCCCATGCCGCCACTCGGACTCGAACCGAGATGCTCTAGCACTGCTTCCTAAGAGCAGCGTGTCTACCGATTTCACCATAGCGGCTTGCTCAAAATTATAATAACCTATTCATACTCAATCGTCGAGATTGAAGTAGTCAATTCATATTTAGGAACGATTAAAATTTAAAATTTAGGAATACAACGTCATTTAAATATGTGTTCACTAATAGAGTATATTTATCTGATTTTAGAATGTCAGTTATATTTAACTTAATAAAATAATAAGCTTACGCATAGTTTATCCTCTGTGGGAATAAGACTTTTTTGTTCTATCCCTAGAACTATCTAGGATCTAGGATCTAGGGATAGAACAAAAAAGTCATTCAGTTCTTATTCCGATTATTCCAATGTTTGATTATTTATTTGTCGGCACAAAAAAACTTTTAGAATTCCCGGTCGAAAGAGATTTCGATAATGAAAAAGCTTTTAACGCTGCCCAATATCCTTTCTTTTTCCAAGAATTTTTACGAATCCGCTTTTTTGACATAGAAGTACGTTTTTTTGGAACTGCCATTCAAAAATCAAGAGATTACTCATTGTTATAGTTGGATGTGAAAGACATCTATCTAGTCATCTATCTAGTATTAATAGAATATTTAATATTCAATAAAAACGAATCTTTATTTACTATTGATTATCCATCTAGTTCTTTATTTAGATAATACTACTTTGCTATAAAAAAGGCGAAAAAAGATTATATGTCATTAATTTTTTTTTACATTTATATTACATATAATTAATAAATTATAACTTTCCGGACAAAAAAAACGAATTCATACTATACTAATGGATTTCTTTATATCCTCATAGTAAAAGCTCTATAGCTATAGTATCCAACGTACTATAGAAATAAAATTGGTTAAAGTTAAAAAAGCTTTTTTTTTCTGGATCTCCCGAAATAGCTTTAAATATAGAACCATATTACTTAAAAAATAATAAATAACTATTCACTTTGCACTAGTAAGGGTGATATCATTTAATCAATTGTAACTTCTTGATTTGAACGATTTGGTAAAGAATAAGACTACTTAAGAAGATTAAATTTTGGTCTTGCATCTCTAATCTATATATATATATTTTTCCTTTTTTTTTTTGCGAAAGAGAGAAGATCCGGTGAATCGGAAAGAATTAATTTAAAATGAAAAAGGTTTTTCTTATGGAACATACATATCCATATGCATGGATCATACCTTTCGTTCCACTTACAGTTCCTGTCTTAATCGGAGTCGGGCTTCTCTTTTTTCCGACGGCAACAAAAAATCTTCGTCGCGTGTGGGCTTTTCCTAGTGTTTTATTATTAAGTATAGTTATGATTTGTTCTGCAGATCTGGCTATTCAGCAAATAAATAGCAATTTCATATATCAATATGTATGGTCTTGGACTATTAATAATGATTTTTCTTTAGAGTTCGGCCACTTGATCGACCCACTTACTTCTATTATGTTAATATTAATTACTACTGTTGGAATTCTGGTTTTGATTTATAGTGATAATTATATGTCTCATGATCAAGGATATTTAAGATTTTTTGCTTATATGAGTTTTTTCAATACTTCCATGCTGGGATTAGTTACGAGTTCAAATTTGATACAAATTTATATTTTTTGGGAATTAGTTGGAATGTGCTCATATCTATTAATAGGTTTTTGGTTCACACGACCTATTGCTGCAAATGCTTGTCAAAAAGCTTTTGTAACTAATCGTATAGGAGATTTTGGTTTATTTTTAGGAATCTTAGGTCTTTATTGGATAACAGGTAGTTTTGAATTTCAGGATTTGTTCGAAATATTCAATAACTTAAGTTATAATAATGATAATGCGTTTACTTTTTTAGTTTATAATTTATGCGTTTTTCTAGTATTTTCCGGTGCAATTGCTAAATCGGCACAATTCCCCCTTCATGTATGGTTACCTGATGCCATGGAAGGGCCTACCCCTATTTCGGCTCTGATTCATGCTGCTACGATGGTAGCAGCGGGCATTTTTCTTGTCGCTCGTCTTCTTCCTCTTTTCATAGGAATACCCTACATAATGAATTTTATATCTTTAATAAGTATAATAACAGTACTATTAGGAGCTACTTTGGCTCTTGCTCAAAAAGATATTAAGAGAAGTTTAGCCTATTCTACAATGTCTCAATTGGGTTATATGATGTTAGCTTTAGGTATGGGGTCATATCGAGCTGCTTTATTTCATTTGATTACTCATGCTTACTCTAAAGCATTATTGTTTTTAGGATCTGGATCAATTATTCATTCAATGGAAGCTATTGTTGGATATTCTCCAGATAAAAGTCAGAATATGGTTCTTATGGGCGGTTTAACAAAACATGTCCCAATTACAAAAACAGCTTTTTTATTAGGTACACTTTCTCTTTGTGGTATTCCCCCACTTGCTTGTTTTTGGTCCAAAGATGAAATTCTTAATGATACTTGGTTGTATTCACCACTTTTCGGAATAATAGCTTGTTCCACAGCCGGGTTAACTGCATTTTATATGTTTCGAATTTATTTACTTACTTTTGAAGGGCATTTAAATACTAATTTTCAAAATTACAGTGGAAAACAAATGGGAATGAGTCCGTTTTATTCAGTATCTCTATGGGGAAAAGAAGGCTTAAAAAAAAAAAATATATATATAAGTTTATTAACTTTATTAATAATGAATAATAATGAGAAGGCTTCTTTTTTTTCTAAGACGGCATACCAAAACCAAATTTATAATATGGTAAAAACCATCAACCAACCCTTAATTATTCATTTAAAAACTTGTAAAAAAAAAAGTTTTTTATATCCCCATGAATCAGATAATACTATGTTATTCTCTTTGCTTGTATTGGTTCTATTTACCTTGTTCGTGGGATCCCTGGCACTTCCTTTGAATCAAGAAGGAATGGGTTTGGATATATTATCAAAATGGTTAACTCCGTCTATAAATCTTTTACATAAAAATTTGACTGATTCGGTGGATTGGTATGAATTTTTTTCAAATGCTATTTTTTCAGTCAGTCTAGCATGTTTTGGAATACTTATAGCATCTCTTTTATATAAGCCCCTTTATTCATCTTTACAAAATTTTAATTTTAAAAATGCATTTTTAAAAAAGGGTCAGACGCGCTTTTGGGGAGACAAACTAATAAATATAATATATAGTTGGTCATATAATCGTGGTTACATAGATGCTTTTTATGCAACATCTTTTACTAAGGGTCTAAGAGGATTAGCTGAATTAACTCATTTTTTTGATAGACGAGTAATTGATGGAATTACGAATGGCGTTGGTATTACGAGTTTCTTTGTAGGAGAGGGCATAAAATATGTAGGAGGAGGGCGTATCTCTTATTATCTTTTCTTCTATTTATCTTTTGTCTCAATATTTCTTTATCTTATTTATCTTTTGTATTTGTATCAATAGTGATTTTCCATTGTATATCAATAGAGAAGTGATTTTCCATTGTATTTGTGTACAAAGTCATTTTTCTTTGTATCATTTCCAAAAAAGTTGACAAACTGGATGGATACGTAAAAGATATTC